GTCGATGCCCGAGCGGTTAATGGGGACGGACTGTAAATTCGTTGGCAATATGTCTACGCTGGTTCAAATCCAGCTCGGCCCAATAATCCGCCAATCTGCCATGAGATGGTATAAACTCCCCTATCCTTCAGAAAGACCCCATATGAAGAATCAAATTTTTTGCTAGATCCCTTATTTCCCCGGGATTGTAGTTCAATCGGTTAGAGCACCGCCCTGTCAAGGCGGAAGCTGCGGGTTCGAGCCCCGCCAGTCCCGACGGGTCCAATAAATACATCAACTCGTTTTTCCCTTTCTATGAACTAGTAAGGGGTGTCGAGGGACATACTTTCATTCCCAAAGCAAAAAGGACTCTTTATTTCTTTTTTCTTTCCTATTTTTTCCATTTCGCTTTTCTTGTTTGTTTAGGTTTTGAACTATGTAATTAATCGAGGCGGAAGGGCAATCTGACGATCCTTCATCAAATGGTTGTCCAAGGAAGACACAGGGTAGGTTATAGAAAAAAACAAGGAAACGAATTATAAATAAAAGAATTTTGGATTGATTGAGTCAGGAATCAAAACTTTCATTCGGTATGGATAAAAGAACTTCCTATGTTATACTATTCAAGTCTTGACGACGGGTTGATTTGATAGATCAGATATTGTTATTCATGATATTGATCCGATTCAGGATCATCGAGAGGTAATTCATTGAATTTACAGACGAAAGATTTATCATCTCTAGGGGATTAAATCCCGAGTTATTGCGAAGTAAAAAAACCGATGAGATTATGGAAGTAAATATTCTTGCATTTATTGCTACTGCACTATTCATTCTAGTTCCTACCGCCTTTCTACTTATCATTTACGTAAAAACAGTCAGTCAAAATGATTAATTCATTTGAATGAAACTTTCCTTCTAAATTCTTATCAAAAATTGATCACGTCAAATGAAAAAAAAAAAAGGATTCCAATTTCACGTCTTAACTTAAATGAAATGAGCGCACTATAATCAACCGGAAGTTTTCTAAGAGATGGATAGTATGGTAGAAAGATTCATCTTTCTACCATACTATCCATCTCTTTGTCTATAAACTGAGTCTATAGACTTCTTCTTTGAAGAGCAAAGAGGGAAAGAAATCAAAAGGGTTCGGTCTTCTTCAGTATCGATAGTAAGAGCCCACTCCCGTTGATTGAAATAGAAAATTTCGGAAGAATTTTAGGTTGGAATAAATTTCCAATCATCTGAATCCCTTTCTTTTCGAAATACAAAGACGGGAAGCAATGAAATATCTCTTTGATTGAAAGAGTATGATTCATATCATAGATTACTCCACTGGAGTCCAATGGGATTCAAAATTCAGAGATTTTGATTTTAAATAGTTCAAATGATACGGTTTGATTCCTAAACTTGACCAGTAGTACTTCTAGAGCCCACTTCTTCCCCACACTACGAGCGAAAGGGAAAATGTAAAGACTACCATTAAAGCAGCCCACGCGAGACTTACTATATCCATGTGCATTATGTCCCCTATCTCTATAAATACGAAGGAATTATTCCATTATTCTTCACTAATAATAGTGGAATCAATGGCGCATAGTCAAAAGGGGGTTCTGGCCGAACTGATAAACCAATCCAATAAATCGATTAGGATTTCGAATCAGGAAAGATTAAACACAATCAAACTACATAGTAACATCCCAAGGAAATGGAAACGTGTAGGGATAATATAATAAGTCCTATTCTTTTTTTGTCTTGAAGCATTCTGCGAGTTATATCAGCAGAACAGAAAAGAAGAAGAGATTTCGAGTTTTTTGGTGATCAGGCGACACCCGGATTTGAACTGGGGAAAAAGGATTTGCAGTCCCCCGCCTTACCACTCGGCCATGCCGCCAAAATGATGCAAAATAGATGCAAATTTTCCCGGATTACTTAATTTTTATGGTACTTGCATTTTGACTTCTGTTTTTCTTAATCCTTTTCTTTCCTAAAAGAAAGACCCCTTTTTGATTGGATTTGATCCAGCCCTTCGACTGATTGTATAGTATCTGAAAAGTATAGTATCTGAAAATACACATTTGATTTCTCAATAGAAAGGCGAGAGCGCGTTTTTATAGCATTGTGGAGAAATTTGAACCATTAACTATTGACTCCTTACTTCGAATTCATGAACGATTCTGGGATTTGAATTTCAAATTGTGTTTTACTAATGACATAAGAAAATCCAAATTGAAAGAGAACTAATCAGTATTGATTTTTTCAATCAAAAAATCTTTCTCAATTTCAATTATAACAAAACATATGAGTATATGTAAACCCCAGAACATAAATTGTTACACAGATATCTATTATTTAGATATGTTGTCAATAGGGAATTATCCTAAAATTATCCTATTGTCTCTTTTATTTTGATAGAGCGCAACCGGGGCTATCCCGCATAGAGCCGGCAATAAAAGAGAAGTCGGATATGATAGCTATCTGCATACGTGTTTAATGTGCAATCCCTCTTATACAATACACT